CCAGACAATAAAATATGTTTACGTGAGGAGGAACATATTTACTAGTTATATCATCTGCAATCGCCTGAATCTCGAGACGCTCTTCAAACCAATCATAGACTTTATTGAGATAGGCGCGATCCCCCCCCTCCGAGAACTGTATATGAGACTTTCATCTCGTACAGCTCAAACAAAAACACCCAAATACTGATTGGAACGGATATGTAATATAAAGTTTGAAACTTCTTACTTTCCAATTCAATCTGCTCTGAAGATACGAATAAAAACATCCGAAAGTTCTTCTTTGTGGCGATAATACCAAAATATCAAGTCGGCTCAGTCGTCTTTATCTTGATACTTACGGGCCTCTTGAATCCTCTCTTCCCTATTTATTTCTTTTATTTGTATAATGTTTATTATTTGTTTTATTTATTATTGATAGGATAGGAATTCTCTTGTTAAGACCCTATGAATCGATTAAAACCGCAGATTCATATTACAACCACGATCATTCAATAAAAATACTAAGTTGTTAAGCCCAAAGATTCCCTGAGTAAGAACCATTGGATCATCACTTATTCCACGAATAGATAATCACCAAAAATCCGAAGAAAGATTTGTCCTTGAGTCAAAAAAATAAGAATAAACAGGCATTTGAAAGAACAAACAATTTAGATTTCTAACAATTTAGATTTCTAAATTCTTGGAAATTTTTTTGGAGTCCGGCCGCGAGGTTTGAATATTAAGTATGAATCATAGTTCAAATATTTCTTAATCTATTTGATATATTCCGTGTTACAGATACTAGAATCAATATCCGACGAAGTAGAACCATCTCTATCAAGATGACAGACCCATTCTCTGTACTATCAATAGGATCAATTATAACAAGTCACACACTCATATTCCAGAAATACAGAAACAAAGAAATTCCACGGTCGAACTACCAAAATAAAATGAGCTAGAAATCCGAGCTATAAAGGATTCATTTTTTATTGAAAAGCTAGGACTTGCGAGTTCTTATAGATCTAATTCATAGAAATTCCATCCAATAAAACGGAAGAATTATAAATCTCCAAAATAATAGATAGAAATACCGCAAATAGAGCCATTGCGACACCCATCAAAGGGGTCGTTCCCCACCCAGGAGCTACTTTACCATATTCCGAATTCAAGGGTTTTAATAAACTCCCTACGTTAGTTCGTCTTGGAGCAGATCTAGAATCGTTCTCAACAGTTTGTGTAGCCATAAATCCTATTGTATTCATTGAAATCTGTTGACTTTGTATACTATCCCATTGTAAATAAACGATCTTATCATAGATCCATTGTGGTCTTGAAATTTTATAATAATGGAAATAGCAACCCTAGTCGCCATCTTTATATCTGGTTTACTTGTAAGTTTTACTGGGTACGCCTTATATACCGCTTTTGGGCAACCTTCTCAACAACTAAGAGATCCATTCGAGGAACATGGGGACTAATTGAAGTAACGAGCCTCCCAATATTGGGAGGCTCATTACTTCAATTGCGATAATGAAAATTTATTTTTTTATTTTTTAGTTGAAATTTTCGGGGGTTCTCTAAAAAAGATAGCGAAAAAAATTATCCCTAGAGTCGAGACTAAGAGGAATGTATAAACCAATGCTTCCATAGATTCGATCGTGGTTTACAATTATAGCTTCCATACCTGTTTATTTTTGGGGGGATTATATCCCGGATAAAGAAAGAGCAAGAGTAACAAAAAAAAAATGACAATTCAAATCAATATTTCTTCGGTACCCTATATCATAAAAAGAAAATAGATTTGAAAGAAACCAAAGAAATGTTGTATCAGACTACTTGTCTTCTTGTAGTTGGATCTCCAAGTTTTTGGAATGCTCCAAATTCTACTTGAGAATCCAAATCTGGGTCAATACCAGCAAAAACATCTCTAAACAAGGTTCGAGCACCATGCCAAATGTGTCCGAAGAAGAAGAGCAAAGCAAATGAAGCATGTCCAAAAGTAAACCAACCCCTTGGACTGCTACGAAAAACACCGTCGGATTTCAAAGTAGCACGATCTAATTCAAAAATTTCCCCCAATTGGGCGCGTCTAGCATATTTTTTGACAGTAACAGGATCACTATAACTGACTCCATTGAGTTCACCACCATAGAACTCAACAGTTACACCTACTTGTTCGACACTATATTTAGATTCTGCCCTTCGAAAAGGAACATCGGCTCTAACAATCCCGTCTCCGTCTACCAAAACGACCGGAAATGTTTCAAAAAAAGTAGGCATACGACGTACAAAAAGTTCATGTCCTTCTTTATCTCTAAAGATTGGATGGCCTAACCATCCAACCGCTATTCCATCCCCGCTATCCATTGAGCCCGCCCTGAATAATCCCCCTTTTGCCGGATTATTTCCGATGTAATCATAAAAGGCTAATTTTTCAGGAATTTTAGACCAAGCTTCTGATAAACTTTGATTTTCCGCTAACCCAGCACTAACTCTTCTATATATTTCTTGTTGGAAATACCCTTGATCCCATTGATAACGAGTAGGACCAAATAATTCGATGGGGGTAGTCGCCGAACCATACCACATAGTTCCGGCAACAACAAAAGCTGCAAAAAAGACAGCAGCGATACTACTGGAAAGAACAGTTTCAATATTGCCCATACGCAATCCTTTGTATAGACGTTGGGGCGGCCGGACGCTAAGATGGAATAAGCCCGCTAATATGCCCAAAGTCCCTGCCGCAATATGATGAGAGGCTATTCCTCCCGGAACAAAAGGATCAAAACCCTCCACACCCCACAATGGATTTACAGATTGTACTTTTCCTGTTAGCCCATAAGGATCGGACACCCATATGCCAGGACCATACAAGCCTGTTACATGAAATGCACCAAAACCGAAGCAAGCCACACCTGCAAGAAATAAATGTATTCCAAAGATCTTGGGCAAATCCAAAGAAGGTTTTCCTGTACGTTCATCAGTAAATATTTCTAGATCCCAATACACCCAATGCCAGATAGCTGCCAAAAAGCACAACCCAGAAAACCCAATATGCGCTCCAGCCACACCTTCGTAACTCCAAATACCCGGATTCGTTATAGTCCCCCCCGTGATACTCCAACCGCCCCATGAATTAGTTATTCCTAAACGAGTCATGAAGGGTATAACGAACATACCCTGTCTCCACATTGGATCAAGAACAGGGTCAGAAGGATCAAAAACTGCTAATTCATACAGGGCCATCGAACCGGCCCAACCAGCAACCAAAGCCGTATGCATTATATGAACAGCAAGCAACCGTCCGGGATCATTCAATACAACGGTATGAACACGATACCAAGGCAAACCCATGGAAATACCCCTTTATGAAAGAAAAACACACTACGTAACTTTATTGCATTGGAATATACTATGACTATGTTATGGACCCCCTATTTAGTGGATTATTTCAACGCAAGGGTTCATATTTGTTCTATTCTGTTGGTAATAATGGAACAATTTTGTTCGTAGGAACAAAGAGAAGCAGATTTATTCTATACTCGATAAGTACCAATACGCAATGGGGAGGTTAAGGCCATTTTATATGAGCGAATGTGCCCATACTTGTTCATCATTAGAGGACACTATTCATAATAATTTTCCCTTATTTTTTCTGACTTTCTTTATAAAAATTTCTAAAAAAAATATGAGTAGGATTTTAGGATAAAGTACAATATTATAAAGAGAAAAGGCTTTGTTACGTTTCCACATCAAAGTAAAATATAGTACTTAGTTCTTTTTTCTTTCATTTAATGCCTATTGGTGTTCCAAAAGTACCTTTTCGAAGTCCTGGAGAGGAAGATGCATCTTGGGTTGACATATAGTGCGACTTGTCAGATATATTGGGTCATATGGGATTTCCCCGTTTTCTCCCCAATCGAGATATCCTCTGTTTCGCCCACGAAAGATTAATTAAATCATCAAAAATTTGGAGCGTGAAGTGCAATTAGATCCATTTTTTGGGGGGGATTCTAATTACTATTATCAATTAGAATAATTTATGGTTGGCTTAGTTGGACTACTACATTGAAGTATCCAGGCTCCGTTAAAAAAACCAAGTGATAATATATCTATTTTATATCATAAAGGATTCTTTTTTTTTATAAATCCTTTTTTTGTAAGTAGAAGTTATTTCAAACTCTTATGTTAATCAATTAATCAATCGAGTAATATGCATGAAGCCGTCAACTATTTTACGGAATGCGTGAATTGAAAAAAAAAAAAAGAAGGGATAACAAAAAGAAGTGGTAATGGGAGCATTTGTACTATATGTGCAAATCAAAATCGGGCGGATCTTTACCCGGAGTAGAGCATAAACCTAAAAAGATTAAAGAGGCTCGTTTAAGAACAAGAAAATGACATCGTGATTTGGATTGAATCTCGATAAAACTATCCATCAATGAGAAGTTAATTGGATAAGTTTAATGAATTCTTTATTTTTTTTTACTAAACAAGAGTTTGTCTTCCTTTCCTTATAATGTAAAAAAATAATGTAAAAAAAAAAATAAATAAATCCTTTTCTTATAAATTAGAAGGAACTTGCTATGAAAAAATAAAAAGAATTGAAATCTACACATTGATTTTTTTTGAACCGTATGCGTCAAAAGGCGCCTGTACGGTTCCGAAGGGATAAAATTTTACCCTATTCCGAAGGGATACAATTTTACCCTAATCAACCGACTTTATCGAGAACGATTACTTTTTTTAGGTCAAGAGGTTGATAGCGAGATCTCAAATCAACTTATTGGTCTTATCATATATCTCAGTATCGAGGATGAGACCAAAGATCTGTATTTATTTATAAACTCTCCTGGCGGATGGGTAATACCGGGGGTGGCTCTTTATGATACTATGCAATTTGTGAAACCAGATATACATACAATATGCATGGGAGCAGCCGCTTCAATGGGATCTTTTATCCTGGTCGGAGGAGAGATTACCAAACGTATAGCATTCCCTCACGCTTGGCGCCAATGAGGCTTTTATTTGAGAGAAAAAAGAAGACTATGCCTTCGCCATATGAAAAATGAATATTAAGTAATAATAGCATGGCACTTTGAATTCGATATAAGGAATTTTGTTTTCAAAACATTAGATTATGTATCGAGAGAGTAATATGAGAAAAAGGTATTTCCTATTTTATTATCGGAAGTCCAGTTCAGCGTCACAAATTTTTTTCACAACAGGGGTCTCTTAACAATATTTATAGAGCGAAAAAAAAATAAGATTCTTTTTTCCTTAGTTTATTTGATCAAATAAAAAAGCAACTTTGGGATTGCTGAATGACAGACAAATCACAGACAAAAAAATATAATAAATATATAAAGCAACGGAGCCATCATAGTATTTTTGAATTCCTCCGAAAGGAAGGGTGGTAAGTTGATCATTTACCGACCGGGGTCTGATCGATCCTATTTTTTTATTTCTTTGATGAATGGTAAGGGTCAATTTTATTGTAAAGCCGTATGCAATGCAAAATGCCCGTACGGTTGTTCAATTCTATCTTTTTTTTTTCTTGTTATTCTTTTATGTTTCTTTTATCTTCCCCTCATCATGCGAAATAGAGAAACCTTTTATTATCTTATATCATCAGGGTAATGATCCATCAACCTGCTGGTTCTTTTTCTGAAGTAGCAACGGGAGAATTCATCCTGGAAGTGGGAGAACTGCTGAAACTGCGTGAAACCCTGACAAGGGTTTATGTACAAAGAACGGGCAAACCCATATGGGCTGTAACCGAAGACATGGAAAGAGATATTTTTATGTCAGCAACAGAGGCCCAAGCTTATGGGATTGTTGATCTTGTAGCGGTTGAATGACAATAGCCTGTATTTAGCGTCAATTCGTGATTTGAAGTTAACCCTGCCGAGTTTAATATTCTATGACTTTTATTTACTCTTCTATTGAATCTATTGAATAAAAGTAATTCAAAATCATCCGGTTAGGATCGATCTAAACCAGCCCATTATGTATATAATTCAACATGCCAACGATTAAACAACTTATTAGAAATACAAGACAGCCAATTAGAAATGTCACAAAATCCCCCGCGCTTCGGGGATGCCCTCAGCGTCGAGGAACATGTACTAGGGTGTATGTGCGACTCGTTCATCAGATCATGAACTAGAACAAAGGAAAGAGAACAATGTTCGAATATCAATGATCAAATAGGATAGAAGGGAAAAACTAACTACATTTCCTATCTAAAAATAAGAAAATGAATAAGATCCCTTTTATTGTGTATGAAATTTATGGTTTCTATTGGTGTAAATCCACTCACCTCAATTCAAGATGAGAAGCAATTCTCCATTGGTAGCAAATGGCTATCCATTAAGCGGAGGAAATCTTAGTTAACATAGACGCCTCTTGTAAGAACGGACTAACAGGGTCAGCTACCCAGCCAACCTTCATAATTAAATACCGTTACTGTATAGGTAGAGCTCGTTGTGAAAGACCTATTACTGAATAATTCATGGGTAGAGCCGAAGAATGCGAACTATACAAGTTAGCAATAACATTGATTAAATGAAGTAAAGGCTCCGGTGTATAGAGAAGACCTCACCGTTTAAGAAGTAACCATAGAAACGATGGAATCCACTATTTCTTTATCAGTGCTATTTTTTTAATACCTAGTATATATAGTACAATTTCGTATTTCGAGGTGAAATGCCTAGAAAAAATAAAAAATAGTGGTTGGGAAGGTTATAGTAGCCAAAGCCATTGGAATTTTTAGTTTATACATTGGAAAAATCCGTTTTGTTATTAATATACTAGGAAAGGGGCAAAAGAATAACTAAAAGAAAGGAAATCTATTAGTTATTCATTAAAGTTTCATTTATTCAATGACCAGAATTAGACGGGGATATATCGCTCGGAGACGTAGAACAAAAATTCGTTTATTTGCATCAAGCTTTCGGGGGGCTCATTCAAGACTTACTCGAACTATTACTCAACAAAAAATAAGAGCTTTGGTTTCGGCTCATCGGGATAGGGATAAGCAAAAAATCAATTTTCGTCGTTTGTGGATCACTCGAATAAATGCAGCAATTCGTGAAAGGGGGGTATGCTATAGTTATAGTAGATTAATAAATGATCTGTACAAGAGACAGTTGCTTCTTAATCGTAAAATACTTGCACAAATAGCTATATCAAATAGGAATTGTCTTTATATGATTTCCAATGAGATCATAAAAGAAGTAAGTTGAAAGGAATCCACCGCTTAAAGGGAGTTGCCCGGAGAATGAACTCCGGGAGGGTCGAATAAAAATAAAATAAAAATGAATAGAATATGATGATATGATAAAATCTATATGAGAAAGTAGTAAAAATAAATATGAATCAACACGTTCAATAAAAGAAAAAATTTTTTTATTTTTCTTACGACACGAGAATTCAATCCGGATTCTTGGATTTTTCCAACAAAATATCAATCCGCATTTAAGTTCGGTGGGGATTTGAATTCAAGTGAAGAAA